TTTTAGAAGACTCTGATACTAATAGGATTAGTGTCTTTCACTGGCAAACAAAATGGGATGATTTAGATTTATCGCGTCTAGTCAAGAGTTTCTTTGAATTGAGGGTTCATTATTATGAGACTTATCTGATCCAATTGATAGAATTTTCGAAATAAATCCCGAATTTTATAGGATATAATATTCAAGATCTCAGCGAAAACTTACAGCAGCTTGCCAAACAAAGGCTAAGAGAAAAAAAAACAGAGGTATGACTGGCATAACATCTACAATTGGATTCAAAAAAGCATAGGCCTCCGGTAATTTGGCGAAGACAAAATGACTCGAATAAAGAGCCGAATTAATACAGATCAAACTAAAGATATTAAGCATAACAGACATTTTGTTCTTGGAGATAATTGAATTTTGATTGAGTTAGTGATATGAAGTCAAAAAGAAGAAAGAAAGGTAGAAAAAATGCTTCTTTGTCTTTGAATTCACCCAACCAAAAACCCTCCCATTCTCAAATAGAATAGAAGAAATTCGACTTTCATACAATATCTTAATTGAATTATATGTAATGATCAATAAATTAAATTTTATTCTATATATATATACATATAAAAATCTTAGTAAGAATAGATTTTCTAAATTCGATATTTGTATTAGAATTGACTATCAATTAATACCAGCATTATTCTTTATTAGTGTCGAATAGAAATTTGAATGGGGCGTGGCCAAGTGGTAAGGCAACGGGTTTTGATCCCGGTATTCGGAGGTTCGAATCCTTCCGTCCCAGACCATATTCCATTCTAAATCATCTAAATTTGATTAGAATAAGATTCTTGTGAACAACTTTCTATTTATGTTTAAAGGTCTAATATTGAATAGAATACAATTCTTATTTTTTTTTTTGATTCCCGTAGAATTTATAGAAATATTACTGAATATTAAATATTAAGTTAAACAAAATATGAAAATACGTATATAAAACTAGGAAATGCTATAGTCTATATGTATATATTATTATTGCTCTATGTTCTATTTCAGTGAGAGTCGTTTTTCGTTGTGAAACAAAAATTTTATGATTTCTTAAATTGAAAAAGGCAAATTTCAATATCTAAACCATATTTAACACAGAATATCTATAAGATAGGAACTATTATTTATAGTGATTTGAGAAAATAAGAATAGAAACAAAAAGGACTCAAGTCTTCCCTCCCATCAGTCTTTTTTATTCATTTCATAAAAATAAACGACATTTAAGTTATTCCTTTTTTATTTATATTTTTAGAATATAATAATTTTGATAATTAAAAAAAAATATTGTATTTATACTATACAATAAAACAATAAAATTAGAATTACGTTGAATTAGTGCTAAAACCTCTTCAGAAAAATTTCTATCCATCTATCTAGAAGAAAAGTGATAGAGTACTATGTAGCGAATGAACCAATGATTATTCACGATTCCATAATTGAATCAATTCCATACCGGTTCCAAATTAGAGAAATGTTATGGTAAAACTTCGTTTGAAACGATGTGGTAGAAAGCAACGTGCGACTTGAAAGACATGATCCATTGTGGATTTTTACATCCACCATTTTATATAAGAATGAAGGTGCTCTTGACTCGACATCATTTATTCTGTTTCACTACAAACCCATCAGGTTGTAATGGAAATAGTCGATGATGGAGCTCGAGTAGAAAGTATTGATTCATTTCTCAGGGGCAAAGGTCTATGGTTAATGCCAATCAATAAATTGGAAGAACTTCGTAAGTATATCGTTGATAGAGAAATCGAAAGGGTTTCGCGTTTTCAATCTAAAATAAAATTTGTTGGAATTGAAAAAATTCTTTCCATACTTTCCATACAAAGTTTATTATATGAGAATCAACCCTTTCTTTAATTAGAAATCAATCACAAAAAAAGGTATGTTGCTGCCATTTTGAAAGGATTAAGAATCACCGAAGTTATATCTAAACCCAATGATTTAAAACAAAGATTAAAGGATCCCAAAACAAGAAAAGATCTTTTCCATTGTTTCCACAATTGGACCATAATAAAAATTCAAATAGATTTGAAATGAAAGAAACAAAAAAGAGAGGTTTCAAGACCACTCAAAAAATGAAATGCTTAAATATTTTCCTTTAAGCCACTCGAGAGTTATCTAACTTGAGTTATGAGTACAAATGATTTTTTTTAAAGAAGTAAGAATAAAAAAAGGGGATTTCAACTATTTTGTTATAGACCCATTTGTGATTCTATACATTAAGTAGAACTAAAAATTATTTTGAATGAGCCGTACGAGGAGAAAACTTCCTATACGTTTCGAGGGGGGGGTTACTTTTTTACATCTATCCCAATGAGCCGTCTATCGAATCGTTGCAATTGATGTTCGGTCCCGAAGAGAAGGACGAGATCTTCGGAAAGTGGGTTTTTATGATCCGATAAAGAATCAAACTTATTTAAATGTTCCTGCTATTCTATATTTCCTTGAGAAAGGTGCTCAACCTACAGAA